GTACTGACTCGTTCGCTTCGCCCCTATTCTCTAAAGCTTCTTTAAAGGGAAGCCCTGAGCTACCGCTCCCTCATACAAACCAGGGATATCACTAGTGAAGCCTTACCTTCAGTTAAAGATTAGAAAACCCTTCGCCCTACTAATAGTCCTATCTCGGATTCGTTGAACTTTCACTCGAGCTTGAGCGGGTACTCGTCCATCGCGCTTAGGATAGAGGATAGGATAGGATACATCCCCTTGGCGTCTGGGTTTCGGTGGTAGGCTCTTCAAGACCATAGCTGCCACTGCAATAGCCCTGTCTTCTCTGTCCGGCGAATATAGATAGCTTCTTCCCTTAGCTAGGTACGGCTCTTTCGAGCAATCAATCAATCTGCTTATCGCTTCCAACTCCTTCGGACCCTGAGACTGATCTAACCCTACTTCACCGGAGACTGAACTACCTGAGCCTGAGACGAAAGCCCATTGCAAACACCTATCAATAGAACCACAAGCAAACCTTCATTGACTCCTCACTCTGAACGAGATTCCGATAAATCCCTCACTCCAGCGGAGTTTCACTCACATTCACTCCTAACTCAGTTAATAAACTAACTGCCTCACTCCAGGTGCTTCAGCGGTGAAGAAATACAAGGAGATCTTTCTATAGAAGAAATGAAATAAGGACGTCGTAACCGAAATAATAATCGCGCCTTAGCCCGGTTGAACTGAACTCGAGCTAGTCTGAACTCTTGAAGATAGGTCTTGCTTATAGAATTCCAGTTTCAAAGCGAGCTAGTCACTTTCAGATAGGTCCTTCCTTGCTCCAGTTTCAATAGGCTATCGATCTCCCTTCTTCTTTTGGTTCCCGCCCTCCGGACCTACCAACTTCATCTTGACTAGAGTTCATTTCCCGCGAGTACCTTCCTATCAATCTAACTTCTTATTACATAGAACCTTTCCTTCTTCTTCTTAGCTCACCACTTCAGTTCTCATAGAAGGCCAACCAAGACCCCTACCCTAAGAAAGCGCCTTTTCCTACTACTACTAGTAGAATGCCGGTTTTCGTCACCTTTATTTGAGTTGATGAGGTGATCTGATCTCGCCTCTAGGCAGGTCGAAGAGAAGGTTGTTATCACAGTCCTACCGCCGAATACAACAATTAGACTGCTCTCTTAGGAAGTGCTTTCTCCTAGACATTCCCGGGTCGGTCCTTTCGCCTTTGATTAGGACTTTTCCGCATTTCATCTCAAAGAGGATCTAAGCTAACTAAGCTAAACAGTGCTTTTCTCTTCCTAAACCCAAAGAGTAAGAGTAAAGCATTCCAATTTCAGGGCTTAGCTTAGGCCCCTTCCTAATCTAATGCCATGCCCAACCAATGCCGAATCCAAGACCTGGTTCACGCTTGAAAGCCAGAGCTAGTCTTCTTCCCACTGACCGCTACTAATAAGATAAGACGAACCACTACCTGTAGTCCTTCTTCCGGGGTTCAATAGCTGCTGATTCTGTAACAGCTTGTTCTGTCACAGCTTCTTCAACTCAACCTCCCCCAGGGAAGTAAGTAAGGTAGCAGGAATAGATCTACTAGGCCTTGAGTCGGGTTTGAACTCCTCTCCCCTCACTACTCTCTTTGGTTCTGCCTTTAAGAGGCCTGTAGAGGGAGAATTTTCACTGCAAACTCTTCTCGGTCTCTACGATTGCTTGACTTAAACAAGTGACCTCTTTTCTTTCATCTGTGAGATAATGTCTCTAATTCACTCTCGGATCTAACTCTCTTTCTTTTTCTTTCGGGCTTAGCCGGGAAGAGACTTTAGTCATTGATATCCATATTAAAAGGCGGGTATTCCCACAAAACAAAACAAAAGCGCTAGACCCCTGGTCCTTTACTTTAATCAACAAGGCTGCTTTCCCTGCTAACCCTTCTCGCCAAGGAAAGAAGTCCAATAGCAGCTGATCTTAGCTTTGAGCACTTATTCCTTTTGTTCCCAGCTAACTCTGAGAGTGGTCACGAGCTTATTGGAATCAGAGCTTTTTCAAGCATTCCCATAGTAAGAAGGTCAAACGAAGCAAATACATCTCTGTTAACGAATGCTCCTACTACTAATGTAATGGTTCCATATCCAATTACTTAAGGATAAGGAAGAAGGAAAGCGAAGGAGAGAACAGCTACTAAGAGTTAGAAGAGCCATACCACAGAAAGCTAAAAGGAGCAGGGGTATACTACTTTATATACGCTAGCACCAAAGCAAGGAAAGAAGGCAAGGTGACCAGGTGAAAGGCTTGCTTAACTATAAATAGATTAGTAATAAGGTCTTAAGGAACTACTAAAACCGATATTCCCCTTTGTTTTTGGGCTATAAGACTCTTCTACGTGCATAAGCTTTTTTACTAAAAAAACGATTACGCCCCCGGTAAAAAAGGGGTCCGTCAACTGAACTTGCCTTGTTGTGATAGGGGTACCACCTTTTCAGTCCCACCAAGGAGCCGGAGCTTTACTTAGATAGGGCTTGACTGCCTTGATACTTTTTTTTTCTCGATTCCCAGAGGTCGAACAAAGGTAAAGAGTCTTTTTACGATTTTCCGACATTGGAATTTTACGATTCGCCGACATATGAAATAAGAAAAGAAAAAGAGAAGTAGGAGATGCTCATCTAACTCATTCACAGGGGATGTCTCGCACAAGGAAAGCTCTTCTATGGGCACTCGCCGCTTACAGGGAATGCTTCTTAGGCTTTCTTACCCTGAACCACCACCCATTCTCAACGTGGCTTAAAAGCTCTTCTCTTTCCCTTGAGAAGCAATTAACAATTGCGAAGTGTGAGTTTCGTTACGAAGATCCGAAAAGAGACACAGGAAGAGCGGGGCGAGGCTCTGAAACATGTACCACAACTTTAGGGTTCCACGGGCGTATCCACACCTTCGGTGCCTAATGATGGAGTGCATTTCACCTTATATGGTTCTCCCTATTGAGAAAGTCTGTCTATTTTACCATGCTCTTTGAATAGAATGAGCCTAAGCCTCTGTGTCCGGCTGCGCCTCCTCATAAAGTACGGCTAAAAGGCCGCTACCCGCAGCTATAACAGCTCCTCCGCGACCTCTTAGGTCCATCCAGCCTGTGCACATGGGATAATGTTCAGTATACACCGTCACACGAACAGCTTCACTTTTTTAGGGACATGCCTTTCTTTTTCGCCTGTTACACAGCAAACCGACGACTTTTATCTAGCCTCAACCAAGCTTTTCGTTCGAATGAAAAGGAAAAGCCGCACATTAGCTAGCCATTAAAAAGAATGCATTTTTTTCAATCAAACAGGGATTGTTTTACACCATGGATTCTTTGCTCTTCTCCGTGTGTATTGGAATGAATGGAGTCACTAACCCGACTTTCTACAGCCGGGGGCCAACCCAGTGATCAATGACAGCTCCGCACTGATTAGTATTCCAGCTACCCGATAAAGTCTGGCACTTTTTAAGAAAGTTCTCGGTCGCACACTTCGCTGTGCTCAGTGCCTTGCATTGGAAAAAGGGTTCCGTTTCAGCCCTTTCTTCTACGCTACGTTGAGGGAGCGGTCTCTGCGACAGATCTCGAATGGCTTGGTTCCTTCGTATCGGACTGGGCCTTAAGTGGACTTACAGCGGTCTAATAAAGAAAAAGGATGCTCTAGCTTTCCGTGCCTCTTTGGTTAATCTAAGGTATTGGTATTATACAGCCTCGGTTCACCCTATATGATATAGAGGATCCTAAAATCCGTATCTTTCTAGAGATCCGAAAGAAGTCAGTTTCAAGCCCGAATGATGAAAGGTAACGTCGGTCCTCTGGTCCCTTTAGGCACCTCGAATAAGAGGCATTCCCACCATTCATATTCCGCCCGGTCAACAGATCCTTTCTCACGATCTGGATTAAAAGCCATTGTGGGTGGCGGAGCGCTAGAAAACGACTGCAACACCATACCCGTCGAAGCTCAAGTTAGACTGACCGGGTATTTCTTTGATTCGAACCAACTGTAGAGACTCTTTCTGCTCTCAGAAGAATGAAATGGGCTTAGATGCATGGGATACCAATCTTACGATCTTAGGGCCCTCTGTGTCCTTGCGAATTGAATTCCACTATCCGAACCGCTTCGTTCCGGGAAGAAGAGAAGGGTTAGGTCAATCAGTTGACTTCCTTACTAAGCTTTCAGGAAAGTCAGGACTATGCTTATAATCTACTAATCGGTAAGCATTCCTCATGTGGGCAACCAAGCAATCGGTGGTTCATCAGAGGATTCCATTTTTGAGAGAAAGCAAGGAAAGCTAACCTACCCTTCCGTTCGCTGAATCTGACCTTCGTCCAAGAGTTCGGGCTTCTGCGCGAGGAACGTGCTTTCTGACATCGAGTTTCAGCTATGCCAAGAGATCACTACTTTGATAAGGTCGGTTCGATTGGTCATTCTTCAGGAGAAGTCCCAAAACAGAACTAGTCAATTGATAGGATCATTGCTAACCCATTGGCTTCATCGAGATCGGATAGCGCATAGTATCCATGAAAATAAACTACTACCAGAAGGGGAAGGGCCGCTTTTTCTTCTTCGAATGAGAGCTCTGATTCTGTTTTTGCCTTTATAGGATATTCTGATGGAACTGGTGCCAATGATTGATAACATGGTAGAGTAGAGCAAGCTTTCGCTTTTTTATATTCGTATAGAAATTATCCCAACTCCGTTTCATCGGGATATTCCGAACTAAATAGGTACGAAGTTGTCGTTGCAGCATATGCCTCCACGGGAGTCAAGCTCAAAGTGACAGGTATTTGATGGGCTATCCGCTCTAAAATACGGGGTCTGGAATTAGGGCTTTTTCGTTTTGCAGGTATCGTATGACCAAAAAAGTGTTTCTATTAGCAGAGTTTCCACCCCTCTCCTGTTTAGGTGGAAAGATTGGTACTATTATTATTATTATGGTGGACTAGGCGATTTAGCGAAGCCTAGAGTAGCCCCTCTAACCAAGCCTATCAAAGTGACGGAGTTCATGAGTCAGGCATTGGCCCATTCTACGAAGCTACTGGCATCTATTCTAAGAAACTCGTTGTGTTCAAGTCTTCGAATGGTGTCCCCCATAGGCCGAAACCACGTAAAAAGAGAGATTTATGAGGGACCGGGCTTTTTCCTTTAGTCCTCTGATAGTTAAATTGCTAAAAAAGAAAAAAGGGATACACCAACCATCCGCTCCGAGCTGTGTCCCTCCCTGCTGATAGAAGAGAGCGGTCTGGAATTGATTCACCTATTACACGACTCGCATCAGCAACAGGAAAAGGAACTGTGGCTATCGCTAGCAGCCCCGGCCAAAGTTCTCTTCCTCAGAGAGGAGTTGGATCCGCAAAGGTCAGCCAAGAAAGCAGGGAAAGATGCCAATTCATGCGGGTTTCTTAACTTTGATTGTTAGATTTTCGGGCATTTCCTTAAAGATAGACGGGAAACTTCCTGGGCTTGGCTTTGCCATCAGCAGTGTGCTTTCGAGCGTTCCCTGCCTCGACCTGTTCGGTTTTAAGGTGGGAGTCCTCTTCTTTCACTTTCAGCTGAGTTAGTCGCCCAGCCTTTGGCATCTCTCTTTTAAGGTTTATAGCATTCTATGTAATATCGACCGAATGCGCTAGGTAGATTTCTCTTCTCTTCATCTCCATTCATTTCTTTCAGAACCTCTGCGCGGAATAGAGATCCTTGTTTTGATTAGGAGAGAGAGGCGAGCCCCGCACCAAGGGTGTTCACCTACGAGACACCGGCGCCTCTTGACTTTCATGTGTTTTTCATGCGTTAGCTGCTTTCGTCCTTGTGCTAGTCGGGCACTTTCCCGCAGGTTCATATATTTTGGTTATATCTTGTGTGAGTGAATGAGGTAGTTTTACTTGCTCGCTTGTTAGCCACTGCCGTTTTAGTTGGATCAACTCCCCCTTTCTGCAGGTGCTGGGTAGTTTACTCACTTAGCGCTGTCCTCAGCTTTGCTTCTTACCGGCGAGGTTGAGCCGCCATAGTTTCTTCTTTTTTCTTCGATAGACTAAATAGAGTTTACCGAGTAGAATTGTTATAAATAGAATCTTAAATAAATACAACTACTGTTTCTTCATTAACAGAATATCGGAGTGTAGGGATTCCTAAACCCACTTTCTAGAAAGCTCCTCTTGCGCTAAACGAATAATAGATAGCGAATAGATAGGCAAACCTGGCTCATCACTCTAATGGCAGGCCTGTGCCTCCTCTGCAAACATATATCTTTTTTCGCCCCTGAAGAAGAGAGTGAGCCGGATGGGAGACAAAATGGCACATTCTGAAGGTAGTGCACAGCTAGTTCGGCTAGAGGGGAAGGTAGGGGGCCCCGCCCGGCTGTATAAAGTAGGGCTAGCGGCTCCTGAAAGAAGAGGTTCTGAAAGAAAGATTCGTTCAGAACAACTTGACTGCCTTGAGCCTTTTTTTCTCGATTCCCAGTAGGTCTACGACCACTAAAGAAATCTAGTCATCCCATTCTTTTTTTTTGTTTAAACCCCTACCCTTTGTTACAGGTGTCCTTGAGTGGAATTCAGGGAAGATGAAAGTAGGGACAGTAAACGCCTTTCTACTAGAAGGAAGGCTGGCGTCCAGAGGCACTACTAGGAATAGGGACAAGGAATGACTCCACTCTTAGCGCACTCTCAGGAAAGAATCGGTACAACAATTGAAAACGAAAGACGCACGAACCCTTCACTGCTGACAGCAACTCTTATAAAGCACTTTTTCACGATTCAAAGGCCATTTAGAGTAGGGCATTGGAATTTCTTGTTTTCCTTGTACTCTTATGTACATCCCCTTGAATCAGTGAATCCGGGGACAGAGCTCTAAACTCCAAGGTAAAGACAGAATGCACTCTTGGTCGGGCAAGAATTACCGTTGAAGCCGATCCATCCTATGACTCATCAGTCTATGGCGCGCCTTGAGCTTTGCTTCGCAACCTTTCTAATTCAGTTGAAAAAGAAATAGAATGAACACCATCGGGAGCTATGCCTGAAAGTAGATTAATCTAGGTACGCTTAGCGCTTAGTAGGTCAGGAGCATAGGTGGTAGTATAGTAATTACAAATCGGGGATATCCGGTTAACTTTTCATAGGTTTTCCTAATCAAATTAACAACTAGACTTTGAGGACAGTGTGCTGAGTAACGATAAATCCTGTCTTGCAAGAAATCTATGTGAGTTTTGTCAGTCACATAAAGTCAATGTCGGTATTTTGTCCAAGAATGGCTCTCTCTCTGAGGTCACTCTCACTCTATAAAGAGTAGTGTGCCCTAAGCAGAGGATAAACTACTTACTAATACTAATAGATAATAGGAAGACTCGAAGGAAAGGCCAGACTCTACTACTTAATTTAAAAAGGGCGGGAAGAGAGGACTTCTTACAGGCAGCTCCCCTTTCTTCCTCAGAGGGCGGGGTTCTGGCATTACCGCTCATGTGGGAGAGCCCATGCTTGATAGAAAAAGACCCTTACCTACTAGAATTGGCTAAAAGAAGAAAAGATGCACGAGGAAATCCTTCTATTATATAAGAGATTTGCAGATAGTGATTGGAAGGCCTAGCCCCTGCGCCTATCCACTTGCCTTTAATACCTGACCGTAACTGCCAGCCTTGAAATTGCCTAAAAGAAATCACAAACAAGAAAGCTGTGAGTCCTTACTCAACTCCCAGTGCATTAAGGAAAGGAATTATTATCGCTTAGCGCTTGTGCTAAGGCTTATTGCTTATCAAATAAAGAGCTCGTGATAAAGACAAGATAGACTTTGACCAGACGTGCTCGGAATCTTTTTTTTTGATCCGGGGGGAAGTTCTCGCTCCTTCACCTCGTAAACTCGGCTACACCTCGTAAACTCGGTTTCGCTCCTCGCTTTTATTCAATTATAAATAAATAACCACTTTGATGGAGATTTGTAGCATCATTCAAGTAAATACAGATTGAGATCGTAGAAACATGAGCTTGTGATATAGCTACACCTAATTCCGGACCGGTTAATGCAAGAACTATAAATAAAGGACCAGGATCTCCTATGAAATAAAAAAGATCATTCATACATAGCATAGTCCAAGCGGACCCACTTAAAATCTTTACTGAACTATGACCGGCCATCATATTAGCAAATAAACGTATTCCTGAGCTTAATGCGCGAAAACAATGAGGGATTAGCTCAAGGAGTACTAAAAAAGGTGCTAACGGCAGTGGGACTCCTGCGGGTAATGAGAAGCTTAAAAAATGAAGCCCATTTCTTTGAAATCCCACTATAGTAATGCCCATAAAAATAGGAAATGAGAGACCCAAAGTAATGAGAAAATGACTTGTCACTGTGAAGCTATAAGGTATCATACCCTGGGGATTACGAAATAACGAAAAAGTAGAAGTGACCGAGATGCGAGGGGAAAACTTTTGTTGAACATTTCCGGAAAGACCACCTATTTGTTCGTTTACAGGGTTCGGCACGAAATCATAAATAAGCTCGACCAACGATTGCAAAGCATTTGGTACTGAGTTTCCTCCTCCCTTTTTAGTCACAAAATAAAACAGAAGTAGAACAAAACTGACAGTTAGCAGCATAAACAAAGATGGATTTGTGAATGAGAAATACAAGTCTCCAATCTTCAAATCAATCAATGGCACAATCTCAAATTGATCAAGGGGGCTGGAGACCGTTATTGTATCGGGCAAGTGGCTACGGGCGCTATGGAACAAGTCTGATGAAGCGAGACTCTCATTAGAGACGGAGCCCAACGGAATTCCCGGGCGCATATCCGCCGCGCCATCGTGTAAATTAACGGACGCTTTAGAATTCAAAAAATTGCAGCACAAGCAGACAATCTTATTGTGCGCAACATCCACAACCCCACCATTCTCTGAACCACATAAACAGTCTCTAGCGCGCTTATAAATCAATTTCCCTACTACGGTGACTAAAGGAGTCGGGTCTCCGCCGGCTACGATCATTGCTCTACATAATCCACGTGTAGTTCCGCTTCTTAATATTAGAAGGAAGACTTGTCGGAAATGAGCAGGTTGGCTTAGTCCAACCAAGAAAGACATGGGACGTATTTCATACGCAATTTCGATTTGAATTTCACTTGAATCTTTCAGGACTTCTCAAAGAGAAGCTAACCTTTTCTAAGGCCGCTATTCCTGACTTTAGGAAGTATTAGAGTCTTCCCTTTTTCTAGCTTCTTGATTCTCTTGATTTACAGCCAGGAAGCCAACCCCCTAGGCAGGATTCGAGCGCGTCAGGTTTAGCTTTCTCCAAAAGGGCTCTGAGAAACCCCCCTTGTCATAACAAGTAAGTCAACTACCATACCCGTACTATTCATTCAGTGAATAATATCTCCTTCGGCTTCGCCTTCGGCCTGCTGTTTATAAGTAAGATGTCCGTTACCCCCCTAAATCCCCCGAGGGGGGACGAGGCCATTAATCTTATAGGTTTTAACAAGTGTTAATAAGATTCTAATTCTAGGTTTAGGTTTGCTCAAGTGTTTGTACTAAAAAATGAGAGTGGCCTTCCTCTTCCTCAATATATATCTAAAATCTGTGATGAGACGTATTGTGATGTTCGAATTCTCCTCCTCGTAGTGGCACCGGGGAGCTGGTTGGATGGGGGAAGTCTACTTCTCGCACTAATAAAACTGATGAGTTACTGCAGCGAGCTGACGTCTTGTGCTACATAAAGCAATTTGACAAGGATCATCTTGGGTTTCAAAGATCCAATTTACAGGTTTTACCACGACTGGCTCGAATCTCTTTATCTACGGCTAATCACCCCGTCTCCGGACTTCTCATCTTCAGCTTGTCCATCTCCAGTATCTTCCGCATCCGAACTCTTGGTTTGGACCTTTGGTTCACTAGACTTTAGGTGCTTTTTAGCTGTCTTCGAGGTTTGTTTCTCAGCAACTACCCCCGTCTTCTCAGCTTTTGACTATCTCGAGTTTCTCATCTATGAACGTGCCGGTTTTGCTCTCCCCTTTTCTTTTTTTTGGGTTGCCCAACCCTCCTAAA